TACGTTTGTCAAAGAATCATAAAGATAAGGGAATTTGGAACCGCTAACGAAAAGGGGGGATAGGGTAAATATTTTAGGGGTCAAATAGGCTTTTTGGGGATAGAGGGACTTGAACCCTCACGATTTTTAAAGTCGACGGATTTTCCTCTTACTATAAATTTCATTGTTGCCGGTATTGACATGTAGAATGGGACTCTATCTTTATTCTCGTCCGATTAATAAGTTCTTTAAAAGATCTATCGAACTATGGAGTGAATGAGTTGATGAATATTTGATTTATTCTTCAACGTGAAATAAATTCACATCGATTTTTCCATTTTCATATTAAAAAAACAGATTCGGGCCAACATTAATCATTTGATATAGTATTCAATAGATGGGTTTATCCTTCATCCTTTCTAAAGTTTCCGTAGAAAGATTCCTCTACCGGCGCAGTCAACTCCATTTGTTAGAACAACTTCCATTGAGTCTCTGCACCTATCCTTTTTTTTGAGAAAACAGGATTTGGCTCAGGATTGCCCATTTTTATTAATTCCGGGGTTTCTCTGAATTTGAAAGTTATCACTTAGTAAGTTTCCATACCAAGGCTCAATCTAATTAAGTCCGTAGCGTCTACCGATTTCGCCATATCCCCCTTCTTTTTGTCTTTTGTTTTGAGATTAAGATTTTATTAGAATATTATTCCTTTTTTCTTTCATTTATACTAGAACCTTTGAATTTATTAGATAGCGATTACTATCTCGAAAAAGTCTTTTTTGCTTACCTATAGGAAACCCGTATTTGATTGAATCAAATTGAATTTTATCATTTCTGTATCGGCAATTCAATATAGATTGATATATATCCTTTATATATCTTTCTCTTCATGCCATTTTTCCCATGCAATTGGGATACTTAAAGGGTCGATTCTTTTTTTCTTCTTAACTTCCCCTTTTACGAATGAAAGCCGAGGAATGTTTGATTAGTTATAATTAATCAACCAAATTAGGAAGAAATATAGAGAAATATTGTAGGATAGAAAATGGAGAAGTGTAACAAAAAGAATTTCAAATATCATGTGAATTCAAAATAAAAAAGTTTGACTATCTAAAAATATTTAAGATTGACTATCCAATATTATTCTATTCGAATTTAGAATTGTGATAAAGAAATCAAAAATTTTATATCGCTATAGAAATCGTTATGTTCTATAATATCCAATATTTATTGGTAATTATGGATTCTATTCTTTTCTAGATTTCTAGAGACACTATACTTAGAGTAATAGTGTCTTGAATTCCTATGTATAGAAAATTTCTATTACTATAATATGGGCCTGCTTAGCTCAGAGGTTAGAGCATCGCATTTGTAATGCGATGGTCATCGGTTCGATTCCGATAGCCGGCTTTTTTCTATTTTTCATTTTTTTATTCCATTTTTGAAAAATGGAGAATCGTCCTTTGAAATCAAAGAATATTGAAAAGTGTCTTCCCCCCTTTCCAAAATCCATGAATTTTGGAAGTTCTAGGGGGAACTCATGACTATGCCAGGAAAAGGATCTTATATATTCTTATATATATAATAATAGATAATAATAGAAAGTTTGACTATTTATCCAATTTATCTCATTCTTCTGTATAGTAATAGTAGAAGTACACTACTTCAGCAAACTTCGCTTCATTTAGTTCAGTTTGAGTTTAGATTTATTCTGTAAAATCAAATAAAATAAAAAAAAAGAATGAAATGAATTCTAAATAAGAATTAAGGAGTCTTTATTTTATGTCGCGTTACCGAGGACCTCGTTTCAAAAAAATACGTCGCCTGGGGGCTTTACCAGGACTAACTAATAAAAGGCCTAAAGCCGGGAGTGATCTTAGAAACCAACCACGTTCCGGGAAAAAATCTCAATATCGTATTCGCCTAGAAGAAAAACAAAAATTGCGTTTTCATTATGGTCTTACAGAACGACAATTACTTAAATACGTTCATATCGCCGGAAAAGCCAAGGGGTCAACAGGTCAAGTTTTACTACAATTACTTGAAATGCGTTTGGATAACATCCTTTTTCGATTGGGTATGGCTTCGACTATTCCCGCAGCCCGCCAATTAGTTAACCATAGACATATTTTAGTGAATGGGCGTATAGTAGATATACCAAGTTATCGCTGCAAACCTCGAGATATTATTATGGCGAAGGATGAACAAAAATCCAGAATTCTGGTTCAAAATTCTCTCAACTCTTCCCCTCAGGCGGAAGTGCCAAACCATTTGACTCTTCACCCAGTCCAATATAAAGGACTGGTCAATCAAATAATAGATAGTAAATGGGTCGGTTTAAAAATAAATGAATTGCTAGTCGTAGAGTATTATTCTCGTCAAACTTAATTAAACCTAAACTCAAATAAAATAGGAGAGGTTCGGGCAATTTTATTTCCTTTTATCAAATTAAATTAACCTAAGGTTAAGTAAGCAAAATACGGGTTTGATTCCGATTTTTTCTCATTTATGTATCATAGGGGCT